GAAGTATCATCTACTGAAGTATCATTATCATTTTAATATATGACTTAAGTCTATGTCAATGAAAAGAAACTCAAAAGTAATAATTAAAAAAGTTTTGGACCGGTAATTTCTTGAATCTTCTAAATAAAATAAGACTTTCTAAGTTTGAAAATGAAAAATGATATAGATTCTAAATAATTCAAATCGAGAATAACTAAAAAAAGGTAAGGTGTCAAACAGACCTTTTTGGGCAGTAGAGCTGGGGATAGAGGGACTTGAACCCTCACGATTTTCAAAGTCAACGGATTTTCATCTTACTCTAAATTTCATTGTTGTCAGTATTGACATGTAAAATGGGACTCTATCTTTATTCTCGTCCGATTAATAAGTTCCATCAAGGATCTATCAGACTATGAAGTGAATCATTTGATCAATGAATATTATTTCTTAAACTTCGAATTGATTCGCAACATTTCGATTTTTTTTGTTTATAAAAAAATCGAACTCGAGATTCAGGTCGTCATTTTTGAGATCGTTTTGTGTTACCTATATTGTCTAAATATAGGTTTTTCTCCTTCATCCTTTTTGATTTGAAGTTTCGATCGAAGGATTCCTTTATCAATACAAGGTAGTGAACTCCATTTGTTAGAACAGCTTCCATTGAGTCTCTGCACCTATCCCTTTTTTCTCGCTTTCTAAACTTCGGTTTGTTCGCGTAAACCAGGATTTGGCTCAGGATTGCCCATTCTTAATTCCAGGGTTTCTCTGAATTTGAAAGTTATCACTTAGTAGGTTTCCATACCAAGGCTCAATCCAATTAAGTCCGTAGCGTCTACCAATTCCGCCATATCCCCTTTTTTATTAGGATCTCATTATGATGTCTTTCCATTTTTTCTTATGCCGAAACCTTGGGATTCATTACATTATAGATACTTATTTTATGTCTTTGTTATCTTCTTTCATTTTTTTGAGCCCCATCCATATTGATTTAGTATAATCAACAAAGATTCTATCATTTTTGTATTTGTAATTCAATATGGTTATATATTACATAACATATATATGTTCTTCCTTTTCTCATCTTTGGCTTAAATTTGAATAAATAGTCGAACGGTCAATACTTTTTTTTTTTTTTTACTTTTATAAAAAGAAATTTATGATTATTATTGAAACTTAGAATTGTGCAATGGAAAAAAATGAAAAGTCTACTTCGTAGATTTGAAATTCTAATAATTCTATACTATTAGAAATAAAATAGAAATTAATTTAAAAGAAAAAAAAAGATAAAATAATAATAATAGTATGAGGTTAGAACAAAAAAACAAGAATTTCAAATCAGATATCATTTAACTAAAAAAAAAAACAAAAAAGATTTCTGATCTAATTAAGATTTTATTATTTAGAAACTAATGAAATCCAAATTATAAAGTCAATATACTGCGATATTCTATTAATTAAGGTTATGTTTTAGTTATTTAATGTATAGTCACTATTTATTTGAGCTATATTCTGTTCTAGAATATATAGAATATTATTAATTCTAAATAGATAAGGAAAAATATTAATAGAATAGTTAATTGATACGATCTAGTAGTTTAGTGAATTTGTATGCATGCGCTATTTTATTTGAGCCCGCTTAGCTCAGAGGTTAGAGCATCGCATTTGTAATGCGATGGTCATCGGTTCGATTCCGATAGCCGGCTTTTCCATATTTTTTCGTTTTTTTACATGATTTTTAATGTACTTTCAAAATCAAAGAAGATTGAAAAGACTTATTTCACCTTTTTCCAAGAGTTACCACTGCATTTATATTATGTCATATTTCCATATAGGACTATATATTGGGTAAAAGAGTTCGATCTTTACAAAATAAATCAAGAAAATAAAGGAAAATTTTTGTTATTTAGTTATTTAGTTGATTTATATATATTGTATATACAATAAAAAAAATCTGTATATTGAGAGAATATATCTTCTTACTCTTTGTATTCCAATAGTTTATTGGAGTGTATTTCACGTCAGTTATCATTATCATTTAGTTCAGTTTTAATTTTAGTTAGTTTTGTACAATTTCAATAAAAAAAAGGAGTCTTTATGTCACGTTACCGAGGGCCTCGTTTTAAAAAAATACGCCGTCTGGGGGCTTTACCGGGACTAACTAGTAAAAGGCCTAAGGCAGGAAGCGATCTTAGAAACCAATCACGCTCCGTAAAAAAATCTCAATATCGTATTCGTTTAGAAGAAAAACAAAAATTGCGTTTTCATTATGGTCTTACAGAACGCCAATTACTTAAATATGTGCGTATCGCCGGAAAAGCCAAGGGGTCAACAGGTCAAGTTTTACTACAATTACTTGAAATGCGTTTGGATAACATCCTTTTTCGATTGGGTATGGCTTTAACTATTCCTCAAGCGCGCCAATTAGTTAACCATGGACATATTTTAGTTAATGGTCGTATAGTTGATATACCAAGTTATCGCTGCAAACCCCGAGATATTATTACAGTGAAGGATGAACAAAACTCTAGAACTTTGGTTCAAAATCTTATTGATTCATCTGCCCCTGAGGAATTACCAAACCATCTGACTCTTCACACATTCCAATATGAAGGGTTAGTCAATCAAATAATAGATAGGAAATGCGTCGGTTTGAAAATAAATGAATTGCTTGTCGTAGAATATTACTCTCGACAGACTTAATAAACCTAACTTAAGTAAAAAAAAATTACTAAAAACAAGAGTTGGGACAACTCCCCTTTGCCCTCTTTTTTGATTAAAAAGAAAAAGGAACAAGGTAAGGGATTTTGTCGAGCAATCTTTTTCCTATTCATGTATCATAGATTGGTAGGGAGATTTGGATCCCTTGTTTGCTCTTCCCAGCATTTTCCATATGAAAGAAATTAGGAATAGAGAATCCATTGCAAAATCAAAACAAGGTAGATTTTATATCTAGTCTTTTTTATTGTCTTTGATCCATTGTGGTCAATCACGTAAGATTGGTGAATTAGTTGAAAGTACGGAAAGAGAGGGATTCGAACCCTCGGTAAACAAAAGTCTACATAACAGTTCCAATGTTACGCCTTCAACCACTCGGCCATCTCTCCGACATCAGGATTATGACTGAGTATCTGGGTGAATAGCGAGTTATTCATCGTTTTTTAGATTATGGTTAATAGATACCTTTTTTGACCGGAAAAATTGGAAGTATATCGAAGGTTTTTTTTAATGAGTCCGCTTTTATGTTAGTTCGTACTATACAATTCCTTTGTTTGTGAGAAAATTTTCTCCCAAAAGAAAAGGTAAAGGAAATAAAAAGAGTTAGAGAATGGATTACTACCTATGCCAAGATCGCGTATAAATGGAAATTTTATTGATAAAACCTTTACAATTGTAGCCGATATCTTATTACGAGTCATTCCGACAACTTCCGGAGAAAAAGAGGCATTTACTTATTACAGAGATGGTGCGATTTGATTATCAGTATTTTTTTTTTATTTCTCGCCAATTTGGAATAGAAAGAAAAACGAGTATTGAAAAAAACAAAATCTACGCTTTTGAAGGTGAAGTTTATAATATAAAAAAACAATCCCTTCTGTCATGTATCCACGATTAATGCAGCCTTAGATGCTTCAATTGTGAATTATAGTATTGAGCAAAAGGTTTTTACCTATGGTTCCCGTATTACAGATCAATCCTACTACACTAATACAATATACGAATAGGAGGCATAGGGGAAGAAGCACTACGCCGAGAAATCAACAACACGAAAACTTTCTTCAAAATGATTCCCTTTCTTTCTTCTTTGGGATTGGGACTAATTTCAATGGTTGGAACAATAAACATCCATCTCGTTCGTACTTTGGATACCCGTATAACCATTGAAGACTGTTGAAGTGACTAATTCCTGGAAATTTAGGGGCGTTGAGAACAAAGAAATTTTTAGAGTTTCCTTTTTTATTTTTATCTAGCATGAACCCACTTGGTAGTAAGAAAAGATCTTTTGCAAGAAGGTTGGCTAGGGATTTCTTGTAAAAACATTAGCCCCGCTTAGTTCATAATGACATCACATTTTTCCATATATTATTTTCATTATGCACCTAAAGGAGGAGCCGTATGAGATGAAAATCTCACATACGGTTCTGAAACGGAGAATTCGTTAAAGCGAATGACGACCGTAACGGATGTCGGCTCAATCTGAAGGAAATTATGCGGAAGCATTACAGAATTATTATGAAGCTATGCGACTAGAAATTGACCCCTATGATCGAAGTTATATACTCTATAATATAGGCCTTATCCACACAAGTAATGGGGAACATACCAAAGCTTTAGAATATTATTTTCGGGCATTAGAACGAAACCCCTTTTTACCACAAGCTTTTAATAATATGGCTGTGATCTGTCATTACGTGCGACTATCTCCACTATAGAAAAAAAGAACGAACAGCTAGTCAATGAAATACTAGAAACACAAAAAAAGGGCTTTCTACATAAGCATCGTCCAAAACGATTTTTTATCAGCTGTAGCAAATAACTAAACTTCATCGATCGAAATATGAAGTGAAGACTAGATACGCCTAAATACTTTCTTTTCTATGGATAAAAAAAGATTTAATTGGTAGAGGAAGCACCGTAAAGATCAATTGTAAAGGTTTTGGACCGATACAACAAGAGCTGTTTATTTATCTCATAATATGAGAGAAATCTTAGGAATCTACTATGTAATATAGTGGATCCCCTAAGGTATTGAGCAGCGGTGTAGCATCAGATCCTAAAGACAGTAAGTCTTTTTCTTTTTTAGCAAGTATGAAAAAGTCTTTTTCAAAGATTCTATATAAATTTTTATATGACAGCGGGATAGTTACCTTTCAGAAAATTCTAATATCTAATAACAGTGGCCATGCCTTTTTTTTCTGAAGGTAGGAGAAAAGATAAAACTTATTATATTAATTAATATATTAATTAAATCAAAATGAAAGTTTGAAACTCATGTAATTACTCTCTTTTGTTTAATCCAAGAA